TTCACTCTTTACTTCATTAACTATTTACTTACTTATTACTCTTTTACTTTTACTTACTTTGAATTAGCGAGCAGCTCTTCATTTTATATCTCCATTTGTATTACCTTAATGGATGCAAAATCCAATTGATTTACGACTAAGAATTATCAATTCTAATTATAAGAAAATATATGTGTATATGTAAACCCCAGAACAGTATAAACTCCAGAACATAAATTTTTAGACGTGGATATCGAGCCTGGATCTATTTATTATGCACATATCCCTATATAGGATCATCGTGCTTGAATAGTTCATTGAATATGAATACATTATGATAGATTGTGACCTAACCTATGTTGCACCAAGTTCAATTATGATAAAAGATGTGATATACGAATAGCTAGATAGCTATATCGGCATGTACTTCATAAAGATTACTCCTATGACTATATAAGTACGCAATTCCATTGTATTTTAAAAATTATACTACCAAAAAAAGATTTGCGAATTCCTTTCCTTTTTGAACATTCAATTGCGTGTGCTAAAAAAAGGGAAACTCTATGCTGTTCCTGATTCTTCTGTTTTTGTTTTTATCTCATTCATAGAGAACAGATTGAATCCTGAATTCATTGAATTTTTCTTTTTTTGTACCCTGATCGTAATATCATAATAAAAGAATTAGGTAGAAATTGGATCAATTTTTATATCCGATAAAAGACTCCATCAGCCTAAGTGGCAGAATTTTTCCCAGGAATGCTTTATCAATTTCCATTTCTTTCTATTTGTACCTGACTTAAGCTCAAATTCGAACTTGCATCGAAAATGCCCTCCTTTTCTCTGTCTTGTTTCCGTTCATACGTATGATATATATGGATGGAGTTGACTAAAATTTTATGTGATTCAGTAAACAGAATATCCATTCCATCATTGCTAGATCAATCGGTAGGGTTCGATGAATAGTGAGCCAAGCCAATAATGGGATTTTTTCAATAAGAGGAAACTTCAGATTAAGATGTTCCAGAATGGAAATGAGGGAATGTCCACAATACCTGGATTTAGTCAGATACAATTTGAGGGATTTTGTAGGTTCATTAATCAGGGCTTGACGGAAGAATTTCAGAAGTTTCAAAAAATTGAAGATAGAGATCAAGAAATTGAATTTCAATTATTTGCGGAAACATATCAATTGGTAGAGCCCTTGATAAAAGAAAGAGATGCTGTGTATGAATCACTCACATATTCTTCTGAATTATATGTACCCGCGGTCTTAATTTGGAAAACCGGTAGAAATATGCAAGAACAAACCGTTTTTATTGGAAACATCCCTATAATGAATTCTTTTGGAACCTCTATAGTAAATGGAATCTACCGAATTGTGATCAACCAAATATTGCAAAGTCCCGGTATTTACTATCGTTCAGAATTGGAACATAATGGAAGAATTTCTGTCTATACCAGTACTATAATATCGGATTGGGGGGGAAGGTCGGAATTAGAAATTGATAGAAAAGCAAGGATATGGGCCCGTGTAAGTAGAAAACAAAAAATATCTATTCTAGTTCTATCATCAGCTATGGGTTCAAATATAAGAGAAATTCTAGATAATGTTTGTTACCCTGAAATTTTCTTGTCTTTCCCGAATGATAAAGATAAAAAAAAGATTGGGTCAAAAGAAAATGCTATTTTGGAGTTTTATCAACAATTTGCCTGTGTAGGGGGAGATCCGGTATTTTCTGAGTCCTTATGCAAGGATTTACAAAAGAAATTTTTTCAACAAAGATGTGAATTAGGAAAGATTGGTCGACGAAACATGAACCGGAGACTTAATCTTGATATACCCCAAAACAATACATTTTTGTTACCACGAGATCTATTGGCTGCTGTGGATCATTTGATTGAAATGAAATTGGGAATGGGTACACTTGACGATATGAATCACTTGAAAAATAAACGTATTCGTTCTGTAGCAGATCTATTACAGGATCAATTTGGATTGGCTCTTGTTCGTTTAGAAAATACGGTTCGAGGAACTATATGTGGAGCAATCAGGCATAAATTGATACCGACTCCTCAAAATTTGGTAACTTCAACTTCATTAACAACTACTTATGAATCGTTTTTTGGCCTACACCCTTTATCTCAAGTTTTGGATCGAACTAATCCGTTGACACAAATTGTTCATGGGCGAAAATGGAGTTATTTGGGTCCTGGAGGATTGACGGGGCGAACTGCTAGTTTTCGGATACGAGATATTCACCCGAGTCACTATGGACGTATTTGTCCAATTGACACGTCCGAAGGAATCAATGTTGGACTTATTGGATCATTAGCTATTCATGTGAAGGTTGGTTATTGGGGATCTATAGAGAGTCCGTTTTATGAATTATCTGAGAGATCAAAAGAGGCACAGACGATTTATTTATCACCAAATAGAGATGAATATTCTATGGTAGCAGCAGGAAATTCTTTGGCCTTGAATCGGGGTATTCAAGAACAACAGGTTGTTCCAGCTCGATAT